AAGTTCTTGATTTTATGAGATGGTAGATGGCCCTGAATGCATGGGGAGGATGCTGAGGGGTGAGGAGAGGGGTGGGGTTGTGATGGGTAGGTGGGTAAGTTCTTGATTTTATGAGATGGTAGATGGTCCTGAATGCATGGGGAGGATGCTGAGGGGTGAGGAGAGGGGTGGGGTTGTGATGGGTAGGTGGGTAAGTTCTGAAATGGCAGAATTTTATGCGTTAAATTTAGGATTTAATTATGGTTATCTTTCAGGGTGGGGTTTAGTTTTTGCCTTGGTTAGGGTTATTGTTAGTATGTATATATGGATTTTAGAGGGTGAGGAGTGTAGTATATGGAATTATTTATGATTGGAAGTTGAATTAGAGATTTTTTATAACTGATAGATTTATGTGCCAGCTGTAGCGGTTAGACATAGGGTTAAGATTCTAATGTATTGTGAGATTGGAGATAAATTTTTGGTGAAATTTTAGTTGTGGAAGAAGGGGAAGTCATGATGTTAAAATAGGATTAGATACCCTAGTATACGTGATGGAAGAGGAAGAAGGTTATTTAAAGAATTTGGCGGTACTGAGTAATTTTAGGGGAATTTGTTTATGAAATGATATTCCGCGAGGAACTTGCTTTTTTTTAGCTTGTATATCGTTGTATAGATGATTTGGGAGTAAGTAATTTTCGTAATGATGGCAAGAATTCTAATCAAGGTGCAGCGTATAAAGGAGATTAAATGAGTTACGTTAGGATAATTTTCGGATGTTGAAATGTAAGGTTTGATTGAAGATGGATTTGAAAGTAAATTTTTCTTAGAGGGGTTAGTTGAATATTTATGAGGTAAGTACAAATCGCCCGTCGCTCTAATTTAATAATTAGATAAGTCGTAACATAGTAGATGTATTGGAAGATGTATCTAGGCAAGAATTAGCTTATAAAGAGTTTTTGTTTACGACAAAAGGGAATATTTCTTGATAGGGGAGGATTATTGGTAATTGTGGTGATTGATGGGTGTAGGAGTATTAGTGATAAAATTTTTTTAGGGTGATAGTGGATAGTATCGTGAGAGAAGGTTGGAAATAGTTGTGGTTAAGGGTTTGTACCTTTTGTATCAGGGTTCAATAAAGTTGAATTGGATAAGTAGTTCCCGAATTTGGATGAGTTAAATTGATTAGAGTAGGTTGTGGAATAAAGTTGTGAGAGATTAGTTTGGAAGTGAGATGCTTGCGGATCCAAAGTTCTGGATAAATTGAGGAAGGAGAGAGATGAGTCTCTTTGTTGAGTAAATTATGGTTTATGGAAGAATTGAGGGCTTAGAGGTAGCTATGGAGTGTTAATACTGTTAGTGGTGAGTTGATTTTATTTTAATTGCTTGATAGATTACTGGTAATGGGATTTAGTAAGAGATAATGTTGGAATTAGTAAAAATGAGGATGAAAGGATGTGAGGATTTAGTAATGGTAAATGAATTTAGCAAATGTTTACTTGAAATGTTTATTAAAGACATTTTCTTATGATTAATATAAGGTAAGATCTGCTCAATGAGGTTAAATGGCCGCAGTAAGTTAACTGTGCTAAGGTAGCATAATAATTAGTTATTTAATTAGTAACTGGAATGAATGATTTAATCGGGTAATACTTTATTTATCATTTTTTTGAATTTAATGTTTTAGTGAAAAGTCTAAAGTGTATTAGGGGACGAGAAGACCCTTTAGAGCTTGCGTTGTTGTTAAACAAAAAATTGTGTTGGTGAGTTGAAGGTTTAATTATAATGTTGTCTGGGGCGGAGGATGAAGAAGTTATCTTCATTAGGAGGAGATTTTGTAGGAAGGATGGATTTATGAGGTAAAAGGAAAAAGTTACCTAAGGGATAACAGCGTAATTATTATGGGGAGATCGAATTTATATAATAGTTTGCGACCTCGATGTTGAATTAGGGAAATTTAGGGAGTAGAAGATTTAAGGAGTAGTCTGTTCGACTAGTAAGGACCTACATGATTTGAGTTTAGATCGGTGAGAGCCAGATTGGTTTCTATCTTTAGTGTATTAGAATTTTTTATAGTACGAAAGGATTTAAAAGGTGGAAGAATTCCTTTATGTGAAATGATTTTGTTTTTGTTACAAAGGGTTATGGTTGTGGGGGTGGGGATGGCTGGGTTGGCGTTTGTTACGTTAATGGAGCGTAAGATGTTGGGGGTGATACAGTATCGTGAGGGGCCTAATAAGGTGGTGGGGGGATATATGCAGCCGGTGGCGGATGCTGTGAAGCTGGTAAGGAAGGGGGGGGTTGGTTGGATGGTTGTGAATATGGTAGGGTATTATGTGGGGCCTGTAATTTTAGTAAGGTTGATGGTGGTTTGTTGGGTTTTATTCCCTAGGGAATATGGGATTAGGGGGATGAGATGTAGGTTGTTGGGGTTTGTTTTGATTTTGAGGTTGAGAGTTTATGGGTTGTTGGTTGGGGGGTGGATGAGTAATAGTAAGTATGGATTAATTGGTGCTATACGATCTGTTGCTCAGACTATTTCTTATGAAGTAAGGTTGGTCTTGGTGGTGATGTTTTGGGTTTTATTTATGGGAAGTTATATAATTGAGGATGGTGGGTTGGGGGTGTATTTTTTTATGATGAATGGATTGGTATTTGGGGTGTTGATGATTATTTGTGTGGCTGAGTTGAATCGGAGTCCTTTTGATTTTTCTGAGGGGGAATCGGAGTTAGTGTCGGGATTTAATGTGGAGTATGGGTCGTTGTTGTTTGTGTTTATTTTTATGTCAGAGTATGGATTTGTTGTTTTTTGGAGGGTTGTAGTAGGGTGGATGTATTTGGGAGGGTTGAGGGGTGTATTGGGTGGTGTGAAGGTGGTGGGTCTTAGATTGATGATTTTGTGGTGGCGTGGCATGTTACCGCGATTTCGTTATGATAAGTTGATGGGGTTAGCTTGGGATGTTATGTTATATGTGGCAATGTGGAGATATTTGTTGGGGGTGGGGGTAGTAAGGAGGATGTTGTCTAGGTAAATGTTCATAGGATAGCGAACATTAGTTATTTATTGTAAGGGTAAAGGGTGAAGAAGAGGAAGTAGGATGAGGTAAGTATTTTTCCTAAGAAGTCGTAGGGGAAGCAGATTGGTTTTCTCCCTAGACATGTTAGGAGTAGGAAGATTGTGATGAATGAGGAGAATATGGGTTTTGTACATGGTTGGAACGGGTAAGGGGTGATGGGCGGTTTATAGAAGGGGAGGAGGAGTAGAATAAGGACTGATATAATGAGGGCGATGACGCCTCCTAGTTTGTTGGGGATTGAGCGTAGGATGGTGTAGGCGAAGAGGAAGTAACATTCTGGCTGGATATGTGAGGGTGTATTGAGTGGGTTGGCTTGGATGAAGTTATCGTGGTTTAGTGGGAGGAATGGGAGGAGGAGTGTGGAGAGGAGGATAAGTGCGATTATTAGAGCGAATCCTAAGGTGTCTTTGATTGTGAAGTAAGGGTTGAATGGGATTTTATCTAGATTGCTGTTGGTTCCTATTGGGTTTGACGAGCCTGTGATGTGAAGGAGGGAAATATGGATTATGGAGGTAAGAAGTATGATGAAGGGTAGGATGAAATGGAATGAGAAGAAGCGATTTAGGGTTGGGTTGGAGATGGAGAAGTCTCCACAAATACATTGGGTGATGGAAGTCCCGATGAGGGGGATTGCTGAGAAAAGGTTGGTAATGACTGTGGCAGCACAGAAAGATATTTGACCACAAGGTAGGATGTAACCTAGGAATGATGTTATTATGAGGAGGATTAGGAGGGTACATCCTGAGAGACATGGGAGAATTAGGAAGAATCTATTAAAGTATAGTCTTCGTGAGATATGAAGATAGATTGCGCAGAAGAATAGGGAGGCTATGTTGGCGTGAAGAAAACGAAGAATACATCCACAGTTTATGTCTTGGGTGATGGTTAAGATGGATTGGAAGGCAAGGGAGCTGTGGGGGGAGTAATGTATTGACAGGATTAGGCCAGTGATGATTTGGAGGGTGAGGAGGATTCCTAGGATGGAGCCGAAGTTACAAAGGTAGGAGATGTTGGAGGGTATAGGGATGTTTAAAATTTGATTGTAGATGGGTTTGATGTGTGACATTAGTTTTTGAAGAGGCGTATGGGGGATTTTGAGTTGGTGAGGGTAAGGGAGGAGGATATTAGGGTAATAATGATGATGGATATTAGGAGGAGTGTGGAGGTAAGGAAAGGGAGGGAGGTGGAGAGGGTGGGGGGTGATGGGGGTAAGTGAGGATGGGGTATGGAGGGTAGGGGGAAGAGTAGGAGAGGGGAAAGGAGTAGGAGTTTAGAGAGGTGAAGATGGGTTTTTTCGTTGGGGGTTAGGGAGCTTAGGTATAGGAAGATGATTATTATTCTTCCTGCCAGGATTAATGTGATGATGATTGGGAAACATGGTATTTGGAGGAGGAAGTTGAGGGAAAGTGAGATTAGGAGTGTTTGAGCGATGAGAGATAGGGATATAATGAGTGGAGAGATACTGGAGATGAATATGAGGGAGTTTATTAGAAGTAATGTAAAAATGCAAAGGGTAGTTTATATAGAATAACAATTTTGGGGATTGGAGGATGGTTCTTTGTTGCCTTTGATAATTTGCGATTTACAAGATCGATGTTTTAGAATAAACTATAAAGGCTGTGTTGTTGGATGTTTTTGGTTTGTTGTTTGTAATGGCGATGTGTGGATTTTATGGGAATAGGTATCATGTTTTAGGGAGATTGTTAAGGTTAGAGATGATGTCTTTGAGGGTGATGTATTATAGAGTTAGACTAATGGGTTATGGGGGGGGTGAGGTGTTTGAGTTAATAATTATTATGATTATGGGGGTATGTATTAGGGTGGTTGGGTTAGGTGGGTTGGTGCTGATTGGGCGACATCATGAGAGGGGTTATTGTAGAAGGGTAAATATTTTAGGATGTTAGTAATGATTATGGTTTTAATGAGAAGAATGATGGTTGGGGTGGATTATTGGGGGGTGGGGGCGGTGGTTTTGTCAGGGTTATTGTTAGATGTTGTTGTAAGGTTAGATTTTGAGCCTTTGGTATATGGATATGGTTTTTTAGATTTTGTAGGGAGATTTATGTTGGTTATAAGGTTGATTCTTTTTTATCTGATGTTGATGGGGAGTTATGAAAGTAAAAGTTTACTTTATGTTAGAGTATATTTGGGTATGGTGGTTTTTGTGCTTACGAGGTTTATGATGGTGAGGTTTTTGGGGTTTTATGTAATGTTTGAGGCAAGGATGATTCCTATGATTATGATTTTGATGGGGTGGGGATATCAGGAAGAGCGGGTGGGGGCGATGTTTTATATAATGGTTTATACTGTTTTTAGGTCTTTGATGATGTTGGTTGGGTTGAGGGTAATGGGGGGGTGGTTGAAGATGATGGTTAGGGTTGAGGGGAGAGGAGAGGGGGTAAGATTTTTGTTGGTGATAGTTGTTTTTTTGGTGAAGCTGCCTATGTATGGGTTACATATTTGGTTACCGAAAGCTCATGTTGAGGCTTCGACTGCTGGTTCAATGGTTTTGGCAGGGGTTCTTTTGAAGCTTGGTGGTTATGGGTTGGTTCGGTTGATAGGGCAGCTAGGGGGGAGATTAATGGGTAAGGGAAGATTGGTGATTATGGGGTTGTTAGGTGGGATTTTTAGTGGGTTGATATGTTTGCGTCAGGTAGATTTGAAGCGTATGGTGGCTTATTCGTCTATTAGGCATATGAGTTTTGTTATTGCTGGGTTTGTGAGGGGGAGTGTTTTGTCTTTGATGGGGATGGTTGTTGTCATGGTAGGTCATGGTTTTAGTTCTTCTGGTTTGTTCTTTTTGAGTGGGGTGGTGAGGAAGGTTGGGGGGAGACGTTCGATTTATATGATGAAACGGTGGGGAGCGAAGATGGGAGGATTAGTTGCTATTTTGTGTGCTATGAATATGTCTGTGCCTCCTTCAGTTGGTATTTTAGGGGAATTAATGATTTATATGGGGGTTAGGAGGTTGAGAGGGGTGTTGGATGTGGTTATGGGAGTTATTAGTTTTGTGGTGGGTGGGTATAGGATGTATATATACAGAGTGGTAGGGCGTTCACAGGGGGTCGATGGTGGGTATATTTTTATAAGGGATTATTATGTTTTGGTGTATCATATAGTGGTGTTTATGGGAGGGGGTAGGTTGATTTGTCTTTTGTAATTCAGATAGTTTATGGAAGAATAAGAATTTGTGGATTTCTAGGTGCGAGGCTCTGGATCTATGAAGTATTTGATGGTTTTAATTTGAGGGTTAGTTATGGGGAGGGTTGGTGTAATAATTATTTTGGGGAGGGGGGTGAGGTGGGTGGTGGAGTATGTAATATTTAGGGTGGGTGGAGTTGAATGGTCGGTAGTTTTTTTATGTGATGTTGTTTCTTTGATGTTTGCGGTTTATGTTATGATTATTACTGTTGGTGTTTTTGTTTATAGGGGTGTGTATGTGAGGAGAGGGAGGGTACGATTTTATTTTTTGGTTTTTAGATTTGTTGTTAGGATGTTGTTAATGGTAATGAGTCCTAGAATGGTCAGGATTATTCTGGGTTGGGATGGGCTGGGGGTGGTGTCTTATTTTTTAGTTGTGTTTTATGGAGGAAGAAGGGTGGATTATTCTGGAATGATTACTTTTTTGAGTAATCGGTTGGGAGATAGAGTGTTAATGGTGAGGGTGGGATGGTTGATGTGTCTGACGAGGTGGAATTTTTTGATATGGGACGAGTGGGTTGTGTGGTTTTTTGTGATGATTTTGTTGATGGGGATGACTAAGAGTGCTCAATTTCCTTTTAGGGCGTGGTTACCTGAGGCGATGGCTGCACCTACTCCGGTGTCGGCTTTAGTCCATTCTTCTACGCTGGTTACTGCTGGAGTTTATTTAGTGATACGGTATAGGGTGAATGAGGGGTGTAGGTGGTTAGTATATGTAGGGTTGTTTACTATGTTGATTTTTGGGGCGATAGCTTTATGGGAGGTTGATGGGAAGAAGGTTATTGCGTTTTCTACTTTGAGGCAGTTGGGGATAATGTTTATATGTTTGGGATTGGGGTTGAAGATTTTGGTCTTTTTTCATTTGTTAACTCATGCTTTGTTTAAGTCTTTGTTGTTCTTGTGTATAGGGGTAGTGATTTATAAGGGGGGAGGAAGGCAGGATGTACGGATGATGGGAGGGAGAGCAAGAAGGGGGGTGGTAGTAGGGGGGGTGATGGTAGTGAGGGTAATGTCTTTAGTAGGGTTTCCTTATTTGAGGGGGTTTTATTCTAAGGATTATATAATAGAGTGGGTGTGGGGTTCTATGCAAGGTGGGGTTGTTGAGGCGTTAATTTTTAGGGGGTTGTGTTTGACTGTGGCTTATGGGGTACGGTTGGTAAAGATGGTAATGCTAGGGGAGTGGGGAGGGGAGGTGATGAGAGATGAGGGAGGGTTGAGAAATATGTTTTTGTTCCCTTTAGTTGGGTTAGGGGGGTTGGTAGTGTTTAGGGGTTCTTGAATGGTTTGGGTGTTGTTTGAGGGGAGAGTTGTGGTTAGGATTGTGGATAAGGTTCTTCCTTTAATTAGGTTAGTTGTTGGTAGGGGTATAATGGTCATGTTAAATGGGGTTGTTCCGGAGTTTTTAATGGGGGTTTGAAAGCTTAGGGGTTCTGGGGTTGGTAAGCTGGGGCTAGAGGTTGCAGGGATATATCGTGTTTTGGATGAAGGTTGATTGGTGTATGGGGGGTTTGTGGCGGGGGAGGTGGTGAAGAGGGTAAGGAGAGGGGTAGTGAAATATTATGGAGTGAGGAGGCATTATTTTATAATTTTGTTCTTTATGTGGATGGGGATTGTGTGGGTGATGTATATTTGTTCTTATAGCTTATGTAGAGCGGGGCACTGAAAATGCTTAGGATATATTTAAGGATATTCCTTATTATCTTTATCTTGAAGGGATAATGTGTTTATACACCAAAGGAATGAGGAATATAATGAAAAATCACTTGTGAAGGATTAGAAGTCCTAAAGATATTCCTTTGAGTGGGGGTGATGTAATCATTAACAGTGATATGCTAGAAGCTGCTACTCAAAACTAGAGATAAGAATCAATGTAAAATTAAAAGTTTTACTCCTGAGGGGTTCTAGTTAGCATAGGGGGGTGAATGCAGGTCGAAACTGTATGCGTGTGAACGCTTTATGCTAAAATTGTTGAAATTTTTGTTTGCAGGACAAATGTTATGAATTTAACTACAATTTTATTTGGTACATGAGAGTATTCCTATTGATTTTTCGTAAGCTAAGCTAATGATTAGTAAGGAGAGGAGGGCGATGGAGGAGGGGATGAGGGATTTTAGGTTTAATGATGTAAGGAGGGGGAGGGGGAGGATGATGATGAGTTCGATGTCGAATATGAGGAATGTTAGGGTGATTAGGAAGAATTGAAGGGAGAATGGGATGCGGGAGTTGCATTTGGGATCAAATCCGCATTCGTACGAGGATGATAGGTTAGAGTTGGATTTTGGTTGTGGTGAGAGTAGGAGACATAGGGGGAAGAAGAGGACTAGGATTATGAGGGGGATAAGGAGTATAAGTTGTGAAGAGTATATTATTTCTTATGGGATCTTTTAATTGGAAGTTAAATGCATATTTATGCTAAAGAAATATATACCACAACAGTAGATGATCAGGTAAAGGAATAAACAGACGGCGTCAACAAAGTGACAATAACAAGCTGCTGCTTCGAAGGAGAAGTGATGGGATGGGGTAAAGAGTAAGAAGAATGAGCGAATTAGTGAGTACGATAGGAGGGAGGAGCCGAGTAATACGTGGATTCCGTGGAATCCTGTGGAGATGAAGAAGATTGAGGAGAAGATGGAGTCTGAGAATGAGAATGGGCAGTGGTTGTATTCTATTTTTTGTAGGATGGTGAAGTAGATGGCTAAGGTGATTGTTAGGACTATAGAGAATTTGAATTGGGAATAGTTATTTTTTAGGAGTGAATGATGGGCACATGTAATTGATCCCCCTGAGCCGAGGAGGATGAGTGTATTGAGGAGGGGAGTGTCAATTGGGGTAATTGGGTCGATGCCTAGAGGGGGACAGGTGATGCCGATACAGATGTTGGGGTTAAGGCTTGAGTGGAAAAATGTACAGAAGAAGGATGAGAATAGGAGGATTTCAGAGAGGATGAATAGGAGTATTGCGGTTTGGAGGTTAATTAGGGGGAATAGGGCATAGAATCCTTGATTTGAGGATTCTCGTTTTATGTCATTGGCACAGAGGAGGATAGTAAGGAGAGAGAGGCAGGAGGAGAGGAGGAATGGGGTAAGGGTTAGGTTAAAGAGACATAGGGGAATAGAGAGGGCAAGAGAGAAGGTGGTTATGGAGATTGTAATGGGACAGGGGCTGTTATCGGTCATGTGGAATGGATGATGGAGGGTCATTAGTGGTTATTATAGAGGATGAGGAGTGTGGAGAAGATGTAAGCTTGAATGAATGAGACTATGATTTCTAGGATGTTTAGAAGGGCTTGCGCTAGGAGTGAAGGGACTATGAATGTTATTGAGAGGGGGATTGATGAGATAAGGATGATAAGGAGGTGTCCTGCGGTGAGATTAGCTATGAGACGTAGAGAGAGTGTAATGGGTTGGATAAGGGTTCTGATGATTTCGATGATGACTATTATGGGGATAAGGGGGTAGGGGGTGGTTATTGGGGTAAAGTGGGCTAAGGTGTTGTTAAATGAGGTTGAGAAGTTGAAAATTAGTGAGTTAATACAGAATGGTAGGGCAAGGGATAGTGTGAATGTGAGGTGTCTGCTGAGGGGGAAGATGAAGGCGAAAAGGCTTCTTGTATTTATGATGTAAATTATGAAGAAGATTGAAATAAAGAGATGAGGGGTTGTGGAGAGATTTGGGTGAAGGATTGATTGGGATGTTTTGATAATGAGTGATTTGATTAGGAGAAGAGGGGTTATTGAGGAGTTATTTACAGTACAAATGTTGGTTAGAGGGAGGATGATAATTGGGATAATAAAGATTAGTTCGTAGGACAGTGAGGAGATGTATGGGTTGAAGGATGAGAATAATGAGTTTATCATTTACATTGGTTGGGGGGTAGGGGGTTTGTGTGGTGAAGTTGGATGAGGGGGATGCTTAGGAAGAGGAGGGTGAGGAGGGGTTGGATAAGAAGGTTAATTAAGAGGAAAATGAAAAGACATTTTAGTGGTATAATATGGGGAATAAGAATTTGTAGGACAATTTCAGTATGACAATCTGATGTTATTATTTAACTAAAATTCAATTGTAGGGAGATACATTTTAGAAAGTCGTTGGTATTGAGGACTTGAAGGCTAATTGGTATGTAGCTGTGGTTGATGCCGCAGATTTCAGAGCATTGTCCAAAGAATAGGCCTGGGCGTAGAAGGTATAGATTAAGTTGGTTGAGGCGTCCTGGGATGGCGTCGGCTTTTGCGCCTAGGGATGGGAGGGAACATGAGTGGAGGACGTCGGCTGATGAGATTAGAAGGCGAATTAGGGATGAATGGGGAAGAGTGAGGCGATTATCTGTATCAAGAAGACGAAAGTTATGGGAAGATTGAGGGAGTATGTAGGAGTCAAATTGGATGGTTTGAAAGTCACTGTATTCGTATGAACAATAACATTGGTGAGCCATGGTTTTTACTGTGATGAGTGGGTCGGAGATTTCGTCCAGTAAGTATAGGATGTGGAGTGAGGGTATTATGATGAATACTAGGATGAGGGCGGGGATTAATGTACAGATAAATTCTAGAGTTTGATCATGGACTAAGAAGCGGTTTAAGTAATTATTGGAAAATATGGAGAATATGGTGTAGAATACGATGGCGGTGATTGTTGCTAGAATGATGATGATGTAGTCGTGGAAAGAGATTAGGTGTTCCATGAGAGGAGAGGCGGAGTTTTGGAAGGTAAGGGTTTGAAAGGGGATAGCTAAATAAATAGATTATAAACGGGTTTTAAGCCCGTCGCATATGTTTCTGCCAATTTAGAATAGTGGGAGTTCTGAGAAGGTATGGTGGATGGGGGGTTGACTGTTTAAACATTCGAGTGATGAGGCGGGAGATGAATGGGAGATAGGGAATTGTTTGTTGATGAGGCTGAGACAAATGATAAATAGAAGGAAAAATAGTGAGGTAATGGAGAGGATTGATCCGAAGGATGATATTATGTTACATTGAGTAAAGATGGTTGGGTAGTCTATATATCGTCGTGGTATACCTATGAGGCCAAGGAAATGTTGAGGGAAAAATGTGAGATTTACTCCTAGGAACATGGAGGTAAATTGGATTTTTAGTAGGGTGGGATTTAGGGTGTAGCCGGTGAGGAGGGGGAAACAGTGGATGAAGCCTGCGATAATGGCAAATACTGCTCCTATGGAGAGGACGTAATGGAAGTGGGCGACGACGTAGTATGTGTCGTGGAGGGCGGTATCGATTGAGGAGTTGGCGAGAGTAACTCCTGTGAGTCCTCCAATGGTAAATAGGAAGATGAAACCTAGTCTACATAACATAGGAGGGGAGTAGGTTATTAGAGAGCCAGATATAGTTCCTAGACATCTGAAAATTTTGATTCCTGTAGGAATGGCGATAACTATTGTTGCTGAAGTGAAGTAGGCTCGGGTATCTACGTCGAGTCCGACAGTGAATATGTGATGGGCACAGACAATAAAACCTAGGAAGCCAATGGTAATTATGGCGTAAATTATGCCTATTGTGCCGAAAGTTTCTGCTTTTCCCCTATAGTGGGAGATGATATGAGAGATGATGCCGAATCCTGGGAGGATTAGGATGTAGACTTCTGGGTGCCCAAAAAAACAGAATAAGTGTTGGAAGAGGATTGGGTCACCTCCTCCTGTGGGATCAAAGAAAGAGGTGTTGAAGTTGCGGTCTGTTAATAGCATGGTAATTGCTCCTGCTAAGACTGGGAGGGAGAGGATTAGGAGGAAAGCAGTGATTAAAATTGAACAGGGGAAGAGAGGAATTTGTATTATAGAAGATTTTGCTGGGCGTATATTGATGATAGTTGTAATGAAGTTAATTGCTCCTATAATTGAGGAGATGCCTGCAATATGGAGAGCAAGGATTGTGAGGTCGATACTAATTGATGAACGGTAGGGGAAGCTAGATAAGGGGGGATAAAGGGTACATCCTGTATTGGGGCCGTCTAGGAATAGAATTCTTAGAAGAAGTAAAGTAAAGGAAGGAGGGAGAAGCCAGAAGCTTAGATTGTTAAGTCGGGGGAATGCTATATCTGGGGTTCCAAGTATTATGGGGATAAGACAGTTTCCGAATCCTCCGATTATGGCTGGTATGATTATGAAGAAGATTATGATTAAAGCGTGGGAAGTAATTATGATTCCGTGAAGCTCAGTTTCGGGGAAGAGAGGTCCTGGTGAGGAAAGCTCTAGACGAATGATTACTCTAAATAGGGCCCCTACGAGGCCGGCACAGATTCTGAAGAGGAAGTAGAGAGAGCCAATGTCTTTATGGTTAGTTGAAAAAAAACATTGACACAGTATAAATTGGTGCAGAGAGCATACTAGAGTTTGAGTCTGGAGGAAGGGGCAGTACCTTATTTATGGTCTTTAGGTGTCAAGCATATAAAATTGCAAGTTTTAAGGGTTATAAGACTTAACAAAATGACTGAGAATAGTGGTAGACTGTAAATCTATAAATGAATAAAATCTTTTGTTAATTCAAGACTTATAGTATTATTTTTTCAGCTTTGAAGGTTGATAGTTTATATAACTTAAAGCCTTAAAAATAAATAAGTGTAGGGAGAATGAAGAGGGGGAAGAAGAGGTAGGTAAGGGGGGATGAGTCTGGGGAAATGGGTTTGTTAGATGGGAAAGAGGAAAATAGGGAGGAGAATCTTAATTTTAAGTAAAAAATTAGGGTCATTGCGGAAGATGAGATTAAGGTTATTGAGAGCATGAAAAAATTTGTGGGGATAAGGTTTAAGGTGAAACACTTGATGGTAAATCCTGATAATGGTGGGAGGCCTGCAAGGTTTAGGAGGGTAATTAATTTTAAGATTTTTGTTTTAGTGTTTAAAGATGGGAGGTTGAGTGAGAAACTGTTAGTATGTGAGAATAAAATTAGACAGAGAGTTGTATTTAAGGAGTAAATGATAAAGTAAAAGATACATCCTGTGGATGAGAATGGTATTGAGCTTAAGATACATCCTATGTGTCTTAGAGATGAGTAAGCTAGGATGAGGCGAGTTATTTGGGTTGTTAAACCTGAAATAGCTCCGAGAATGCTATTAGTTATAGCTAGAAAAAGAAGGAAGAAGGGAACGTCGAGAAGTGAGAGGATAAAAATTGGAGCGAGTTTTTGACATGTAAGGAGCAGAGTTAAAGAAGGACATGAGATGTTGTTGGAGATGGAAATGAAACATGAATGAAGGGGGATTGTCCCTGATTTTAGGATTATAATTAGGAAGATGAGAGGGTAAAGGAAAGAGGAGGATGATGGTAGGGGGGAAAAGAAGATTAGAAGGAATAAGAGTAGGATAGATCTTGATGATTGAACCAGAAAGTATTTTATTGAGGATTGGGAGAAGAATTGCCTCTCGGGGAAGGAGAGGATAGGGAGGAATGTGATGAGGTTGATTTCAAGCCCAAGACATATAACTAAACATGAGGAAGATGATAAGGTAATGATGGTACTCGAGATTAGGAGGGGAAGAAAGATTGTATGGTAGATACAATAGATGGATGATATTCCAAAGAGAGATTCATAAGTGGGGTATGGGCCCACTAGCTTAAGTTAGCTTATCTTTGGAAGCAAAGGCATGGTTGCATGTTTTTCGTATCAGGAAAACCCTTTGGATCAGGCACGTTTGCTTGGTTGAGATTGATGTTAGGTTGTATTTAATTTTTATTTTCAAGATAAGTGTTTTATTTAAACTAAACAACCTGAGGGTGTTTATGAGTTATAATTGTTTAATTTTCTGGGCTTTTGTAATTTAAGTTGTTATTTTGTTTATTGTAATTTAAGAATTATAATTGTTTAATTTTGAAGTTGTAATTAGTGGTTGTTGTTCGGTTAGGGTTTATTATGATTTAATTTTAATTTGTGGTGGTTTCATGTAAAGGTAAAAATATGCATCAATGAATTAATCAGTTCATTAAAAAAAGAACGAATTTTGTGAGCAATGTGTGAGGTATTGGTTAAAATTATGGCTATTTAATTTTTAGGTTTATTGTAATTTAAAAATTATAATTGTTTAATTTCGGGTTTATCGTAATTTAAAAATTATAACTATTTAATTTCGGGTTTATTGTAATCTAAGAATTATAATTGTTTAATTTTGAAGTTGTAGCTAATGGTTGTTTGATTGAGGTTTTTTATGAAAAGTAAATATATGAATAAATTAATTAGTCTATGAGGATAGAGGCTGTGAGTGATATGTATGAATAAGTTAATTAGTTTTCTAAGAATGGGGTTGTGTGATATGTTGGGTGTTGGTTGGTTAAGCATAGGGTGTGGGGTCTTGGATTTGAGGGAAGGAAGTGGTGGGGTTGGTAAAGATGATGAAAATCGAGGAAAATGAGGGGTAAGGAAAGATAGGGGGTTGGGGGAAGTGAGGGAGGTGATGGAAATGGGGTGTGATGGGAAGGAAATTTCACAAAGTAGAGGATTACTACATTATATATCTTAAAATTAAACAGTGCATAAACTAGAGAATGCTCTATTTTTAATTTTTTCCGATTTTATAGTATTTAATTCTAGTCCAATTGATTGAACTGATACATAGTTTTATAAGATATATATATAATTAATGAACATCTTAACGAGCATTCAAGAAAAATCTTTTGATGTGACTCCTCACATTTATTATTAAACAAGGATAACTTTATCATACTGTTGAGAGAAAAGTAAAATCTTTGTACGGGATGCATACCTTAATTGTTTATATATGTATCACTTATAAATAATCTATATTTGTTAAGGAAACATAACAATAAGGGGGAAAAATGGGGGGTGGGGGAGATTTGGGGTAGGGGTGGTTGAAAGAAAAAAGGTCGAAAAAGTTGGGGAGGGTAGGAAAAATTATTTTTTTCTTTTTGAAAAAGTTCTTTATTTTATTAGCTGTTTGAAAATAGGAGGGTAGAATAATGGGTTTATAGGAAGGGAGAGTTATGTGGTGGGGGTTGTGATGAGTAAGTGGGTAAGTTCTTGATTTTATGAGATGGTAGATGGCCCTGAATGCATGGGGAAGATGTTGAGGGGTGAGGAGAGGGGGCGGGGTTGTGATGAGTAAGTGGGT